CATGCCTACTCTAACTAGTTATTTCGGTTTTTTACTAGCAGCTTTAACTATAACCTCTGCTCTATTTATAGGTCTCAGCAAGATACGACTTATTTGAAATTAATTGAATGAACAACTCACGAAATCTTTCTGTGGCATTCCATATATTTTAGAATTCTTTACCACGTCAATTGAGAATTTTTTGTTATTGAGATTCATGGGCAATTCGGATTAATATTTAGAGATAGATATTACCTTTCTTTTTTTTTTGTTTCAAACGAATTGAAATGATTGAAGTTTTTCTATTTGGAATCGTCTTAGGTCTAATTCCTATTACTTTGGCCGGGTTATTCGTAACTGCATATTTACAATACAGACGTGGCGATCAGTTGGACCTTTGATTAATTAACAAATCTTTTTTTGATTGACCTCCTGTGCATTAGCGAAAGGAGGAGGTCAAATTTAGATTACTGTTCAGTTATTTCAGTCTAATTCGATAAATTCAATTCAACCTAACAAGAATGGAATCACGCTCTGTAGGATTTGAACCTACGACATCGGGTTTTGGAGACCCACGTTCTACCGAACTGAACTAAGAGCGCTTTCTTATCACAATAGATAAGACTGTAAAGAAAACTTTTTTTGTAATACAAAACTACATCTACATCTGGCATGCAAACACTATAGAGTATGATAAAAAAAATGCGAGATTCCTTTTTTAATCGATTTCAATTAATTCCTCCTTACTTTTCAGAGGAAAAGTAATTAGGTAGGGATGACAGGATTTGAACCCGTGACATTTTGTACCCAAAACAAACGCGCTACCAAGCTGCGCTACATCCCTTTCAATTCAATTGGTTTTTATAGTGTAATTTTAAAGAATCCCTGTCGTGTTTTCCACATCGTTATTTCCTATATCTATATACATAGATAATATATCTTGTCATTTCTTCTTTTTGGTCTCTTATAAGGTATAATAAAAGTATTGGGATATATATGAAAAACAAATCTGTTGTAAAGTGTAAAGTAAAAAAAAATACTTTTCGGGAATATTTAGTGGGAAGGGGTATGTTACTTTTTTTCTTAAAAAAAAAATATCTTATCTACACTACAGGATTAATGTACATTTTAATTTGACTTAGCTTAGGGATTTCGTGTACAAACACAAGTAGTCTTTAACTTTAACTATAATATGATATGCATTTGATCGTAGATTAGATATGTATTACTTTGTTTATATATTAATAAAGAAGGAGGATTTTCAATGCGAGATTTTAAAACATATCTTTCCGTGGCGCCGGTACTAAGCACTCTATGGTTTGGGTCTTTAGCTGGTTTATTAATAGAAATCAATCGTTTTTTCCCAGATGCGTTGACATTCCCTTTTTTTTCATTCTAGTTATTGACATGGAGAGGGAGTAACGAATATTAGAGATAAAATCAACTATCTGTGACTAATCCCTCCTCCCTTTTCTTTCTTCTTTCTCTTTTTATTTGAAAAAAATATTCAAATAATATATTAGAATAAATAGGAGAGAAAGAAGAAAAGTAGATTCAACCTCATCAAAACTTGACTTAAGGTTCGAATGAAAATTTCTAAAAAAAAGAGAAAGAGTTAGAACGGAAATGAAAATGTGGATCTAGGATAAGAGTATCATACAAGATACTTAAATGAAATACTGTGATTAGAAATAGAGTTAGAAACCGTTTGATTACGTCGTATTTCTTAATTTATTTACTATTAATATTATTATATTACCCTATATGATTGCAACGAAATCTTTCTAATTGTATTTCGAGTTAGCAATTTCTATATTTTTTTCTTTTTCTTCACTTCGGGTCGAAAATAAAAAAAGTTGCTTGAATCAAAAATAAAACGGAGGTTAGGTTGATGGCTAAGGGTAAAGATGCCCGAGTAAAAGTAATTTTGGAATGTACCAGTTGTGTTCGAAAGAGTGTTAATAAGGAATCAAAGGGCATTTCCAGATATATTACTCAAAAGAATCGACACAATACGCCTAGTCGGTTGGAATTGCGAAAATTCTGTCCCTATTGTTGCAAACATACAATTCACGGAGAGATAAAGAAATAGATCGAACCAAAACGTCTGTCTATCATCCTTTCACGGAAGGAGACAAAACGATTTTCATTATATAATTATTTATATTAATATATTATTATATATATTAAAAATAAATAAAAAAATCGAAATAAACAAACCAAATCCTATTTCTTAATTCTAATTTTTTTAAGGTCCAGCCGAAATAGGATTTTCGGTATAAGGAATAAACTAAACAAACTATGGATAAATCCAAGCGACCCCTTATTAAATCCAAGCGATCTTTTCGTAGGCGTTTGCCCTCGATCCAATCGGGGGATCGAATTGATTATAGAAACATGAGTTTAATTAGCCGATTTATTAGTGAACAGGGAAAAATATTATCTAGAAGAGTAAATAGATTGACCTTGAAACAACAACGATTAATTACTATTGCTATAAAACAAGCTCGTATTTTATCTTTGTTACCTTTTCTTAATAATGAGAAACAATTTGAAAGAATCGAGTCGACTGCTAGAACTGTTAGTTTTAGAACCAAAAATAAATATAAATAATAGGCTTACTCTTTATTTAATTGTAATTGAATCAAAATTCGAATTTGAACTCAAACATGGATTGATGTTTTGTTCTAAAAAAATCTAGGTTTGATTGTCGTGTTGTAAGATAATAAAAATCGGGAATAAATTTTTTTCATTTTGAATTTGAATGGGTTTGTTGATTTTTATTTATTTCTTTTTTGTATTTTATCAGACTATATCCTCCCGGAGACTAAACTCCGGGGAACTTCATTTAAAAAATTTCGGGGGATTCTTTCCAATCTTCTTTTTTTATGATTTCATTGGAAATCATATAAAGACAATTCCTATTTAATATAGCTATTTGTGCAAGTATTTTACGATTAAGAAGCAACTGTCTCTTGTGCAGATTGTGTATGAATTTACTATAATTATAATATACCCCCCTTTCGCGAATTACTGCGTTTATCCGAGTGATCCACAAACGACGAAAATCTCTCTTTTGCCTATCTCTATCCCGATGAGCCGAAACCAAAGCTCTTATTTTCTGTTGAGCAATAGTTCGAGTAAGTCTTGAATGAGCCCCTCGAAAAGTTTTTACAAATAAACGCATTTTTTTTCTACGGTTCCGAGCTATATATCCTCGTTTAACTCTAGTCATTGAATAAATGAAACTTTGATGAATAACTAATTACTAATTGATTTTCTTTTTTTGAGTTATTCTTTTAGCCTTTCTCTTAATAACAAAACGGATTTTTCCAATGTATAAAATAAAAATCCCAATGGCTTTTGCTACTATAACCTTCCCGACCACGATTTTTTCTTTTTTTTTTTTTAGTTTTAGACATTTCGCCTTGAAACAAGACAAAAAAATAAGAAATTGTATTAAATTAATATATCAAAAAAAAAGAATGTAAATTCAATTTAAATATAGATGAATAAAGAAATAGTGGGTTCCTTCGTTTCTATGGTTACTTTTTAAACGGTGAGGTCCTTTCTATACACCGGAGCCCTTTACTTCATTTACTGAATGTTATTGATAACTTGTACAGTTCAAATTTGTTGGCTCTACCCATGAATTATCCAGTAATGGGTCTTTCACAATGAGATCCACCTATACAGTAACGGTATTTAATTTTGAAGGTTAGCTGGATAGCTGACCCTGTTAGTCCGTTCTTCAAAGAATGGGAGCATCATTTATTTGCTCTAAATATAAGATTTCCCGCTTAATGGATAACGTTCGCTACCAATGGGAAATTTTTATCATCTTAAATCGAATTTACACCAATAGAAACCATAAATTTCATACACACTAGATAAATAGGTATTTTTCAATAATGACTGGAGTTCTTCCATTTTATCCTATTCACTGGTACTGATCATTTATACTGGAAAAAAATTATTTCCTTTCATTTGCTTTTCTTCAATTCTATAATCTGAACGAGTCACACATACACCCTAGTACATGTTCCTCGGCGCTGAGGACATCCCCGAAGAGCGGGGGATTTCGTGACGTTTTTGATTGGCTGTCTTGTGTTTCTAATAAGTTGTTTAATAGTTGGCATGCTGAATCATATACATAATGGGCTGGTTTAGATCAATCCTAACCGAAGCGAATGATTATGAATTATTTCTACTTAATATAATAGAAATATAATAGAAGTTAATATAATAAAATAAAAGGTAAACCCCCTAACAAGATAAAATATCAAATGGTTAACTATTTTTATTCGTTTTATTCGACCGCTACAAGATCAACAATTCCATGAGCTTGGGCTTCTGTTGCTGACATAAAAACATCTCTTTCCATATCTTCGGATACAACCCATAAGGGTTTGCCTGTTCTTTGTACATAAACCCTTGTAAGGGTTTCGCGCAATTTCAATAATTCTTCCGCTTCCAGGATAAATTCTCCTGTTTGTGCCTCGTAAAAAGAGCTAGCAGGTTGATGAATCATTACCCTGATGATGTACCCTAAAAGGGGTTCTTCTATCTTGTATGATGAGGCGAAGACAAAAAATATATACTAGGAAAACAATAAAAAAGATAGAATTGAACAACCGTACGTGCATCTTTTACACATTGCATACGGCTCTATAATGGAATTTACTTTTTTTTACGTCGAAGAAAGAGAAAAATAGGATCGATCAGATCCAGATCAGTAAATGATCCAATTACCACCCTTCTTTTCAGAGGAGTTCAAAAATACTATGATGGCTCCGTTGCTTTATATATTTATTTCGTCTGTAATTCAGCAATCCCAAAGTTTCTTTTTTTTGATCCGAAAAAAAAAAATAAGGAAGAAATTCTTTTTTTCGTACTCTTTCAAACACGTACTCTTTCAAACATAAATATTGTTAAGAGTTTTTTTGTTTTGGTATGAAGAAAAGTTTGTGACGCTGAAAAAGACTCCTGATAAAAAAATCGGGAATACTCTTGATCTCATACTACTCTTTCGATACATAATCTAATGTTTTGAAAATAGAGATCAAATTTTCTCATTTATCATATCGAATTCAAAGTGCCATGCTATTATTACTTAATATTAATATTTCATACGGTGAAGGCATAGTTTTCTTGTTTTCTCTCAAATAAAAAAATCATTGGCGCCGAGCGTGAGGGAATGCTAAACGTTTGGTAATTTCTCCTCCGACCAGGATAAAGGAGCCCATTGAAGCAGCTAACCCCATGCATATTGTATGTACATCTGGTCGCACAAATTGCATAGTATCATAAATAGCTATTCCGGGTATTACCCATCCGCCAGGAGAATTTATAAATAAATACAAATCCTTGGTATCATCCTCGATACTGAGATATACCATAAGACCAATAAGTTGATTCGAGATCTCGCTATCGATCTCTTGGCCTAAAAAAAGTAATCTTTCTCGATAAAGTCGGTTGATTAGGGTAAAATTGTATCCCTTAGGAACCGTACATGCACCTTTTGACGCATACGGTTCAAAAAATTGTGAGAAAATCAATGTGTAGATTCTAAATGTGTAGATTCTATTCCTTTTTTCGCCTTTCCCTAATTCCTCATATAACTATTAAAAATTAAAAATAGAAAACAAATAGAATTTATTAAACTGAAACTTATCAAACTCACTTTTCATTGATGTATTGTTTCATCGAGATCCAATCCAAATCACGATGTAATTTTCTTGTTCTTGAACGGGTCTCTTTAATTTTTTTTAGGTTTATGCTCTACTCCGGGTAAAGATCTGACCGATTTCGATTTGCACATATAGGACAAATGCTTCCAATATCACTTGTGTTTTTTTTTTGTTAAGAATTCCCCCTTTTTTTTTTCATTTCCTATTTTTTCTATGGTTAAGTTATAACAAAAGTAAATAAAATATATAATACAAGTAGGAATCTTCAATATATTAGCAATTGGGATTGGGGTTTTTATAAACGGAGCCTGGATACTTCATTTTATTGGTCTAACCAAGCCAACCATAAATTATTCTAATTAATCTGAATCCTCCTATAGATCTAATTGCATTTCACGCTCCAAATTTGTGATGCTTCAAATAATCTTTCTTGTTGGGCGAAAGGGAGGATATCTCAATCGGAAGAGAGAACGGGGAAATTCCATATGACCCAATATATCTGACAAGTCGCACTATACGTCAACCCAAGATGCATCTTCCTCTCCAGGACTTCGAAAGGGAACTTTTGGAACACCAATAGGCATTAAATGAAAAAAAAAAGAATTAAGTACTATATTTCACTTTGATATGGAAACGTAATAATAGGGTTATTGTCTTCATAATATCAACCTTTATAATATTTTCTGCATAGATTAGAAAAGTTTAGTGAAAAAAAAAAAAGATAGAATAAATGAAGAAAATTTCTTACGAATATAGCCTTCCAATAATGAACAAGTATTACAAGTATTAAAGTATTCACTGAGCGAAGATGGTATCAACTCCCCATTGCGTATTGCTACTTATCGGGTATAGAATAGATTTGTTTCTTTTTGTTCCTACAACCATAATTGTTCCATTATTACCAACAGAATAGAACAAACATTAACCCTTGTTCCGAGAGAATCCATTGAACAAAAGGGGTCCATTGACTAGTCTATAGTATTTTCCAATGCAATAAAGTTACATAGTGTCATTTATCTTTGATAAAGGGGTATTTCCATGGGTTTGCCTTGGTATCGTGTTCATACCGTCGTATTGAATGATCCCGGCCGGTTGATTTCTGTCCATATAATGCATACAGCTCTGGTTGCTGGTTGGGCCGGTTCGATGGCTCTATATGAATTAGCAGTTTTTGATCCCTCTGACCCTGTTCTTGATCCAATGTGGAGACAGGGTATGTTCGTTATACCTTTCATGACTCGTTTAGGAATAACCAATTCATGGGGCGGTTGGAGTATTACAGGGGGGACTATAACAGATCCGGGTATTTGGAGTTACGAAGGTGTGGCCGGAGCGCATATCGTGTTTTCTGGCTTGTGCTTTTTGGCAGCTATTTGGCATTGGGTGTATTGGGATCTAGAAATATTTTCTGATGAACGTACAGGAAAACCTTCTTTGGATTTGCCTAAGATTTTTGGAATTCATTTATTTCTTTCTGGGGTGGCTTGTTTTGGTTTTGGCGCATTTCATGTAACAGGTTTGTATGGTCCTGGAATATGGGTGTCCGATCCTTATGGACTAACTGGAAAAGTACAACCTGTAAGTCCAGCATGGGGAGTGGAAGGTTTTGATCCTTTTGTTCCAGGAGGAATAGCTTCTCATCATATTGCAGCAGGGACATTGGGTATATTAGCAGGCCTATTCCATCTTAGTGTCCGTCCGCCTCAGCGTCTATACAAAGGATTACGTATGGGCAATATTGAAACCGTTCTTTCGAGTAGTATCGCTGCTGTCTTTTTTGCAGCTTTTGTTGTTGCCGGAACTATGTGGTATGGTTCGGCAACTACCCCGATCGAATTATTTGGCCCCACTCGTTATCAATGGGATCAGGGATACTTTCAACAAGAAATATATCGAAGAGTAAGTGCTGGGCTAGCCGAAAATCAAAGTTTATCAGAAGCTTGGTCGAAAATTCCTGAGAAATTAGCTTTTTATGATTACATTGGGAATAATCCGGCAAAAGGAGGATTATTTAGAGCGGGCTCAATGGACAACGGCGATGGAATAGCTGTTGGATGGTTAGGACACCCTATTTTTAGAGATAAAGAAGGGCGTGAACTCTTTGTACGTCGTATGCCTACTTTTTTTGAAACATTTCCAGTCGTTTTGATAGATGGGGACGGAATTGTTAGAGCTGACGTTCCTTTTAGAAGAGCGGAATCTAAGTATAGCGTTGAACAAGTAGGTGTAACTGTTGAATTTTATGGTGGCGAACTCAACGGAGTTAGTTATAGCGATCCCGCTACTGTGAAAAAATATGCTAGACGCGCTCAATTGGGTGAAATTTTCGAATTAGATCGTGCTACTTTGAAATCTGATGGTGTTTTTCGTAGTAGTCCAAGGGGTTGGTTTACCTTTGGGCATGCTTCCTTTGCCCTACTCTTCTTCTTTGGGCACATTTGGCATGGGGCCAGAACCTTGTTCAGAGATGTTTTTGCTGGTATTGACCCAGATTTAGATGCTCAAGTAGAATTTGGAGCATTCCAAAAACTTGGGGATCCGACTACAAGAAGACAAGGAGTCTAATACACCATTGCTTTGTTATTTTCGGCCTCTATTTTTTTTATTATTTGATATAGTATACTAGAGAAATCTTGATTTGAATGACTGACCTTTTTTGTTTTGACTCTTTTTTTTTATCATTATCGGGAAAATAATCCCAACTAAACAGGTATGAAAGCTATAATTGTAAACCACAATCGAATCTATGGAAGCATTGGTTTATACATTTCTATTAGTCTCGACTCTAGGGATACTTTTTTTCGCTATCTTTTTTCGGGAACCTCCTAAAGTTCCAACTAAAAAGATGAAATGATTTTTCATTATCTCAATTGAAGTAATGAACCTTCCAATACAGGAAGGCTCGTTACTTCAACTAGTCCCCGTGTTCCTCGAAAGGATCTCTTAATTGTTGAGAGGGCTGCCCAAAAGCGGTATATAAAGCGTACCCTGTAAAACTTATAAGTAAACCAGATATAAAGATGGCGACTAGGGTTGCTGTTTCCATTATTATTATATAATTTCAAGACCACAATGGATCTATGATAAAAATCCTTTATTTACAACGGAATGGTATACAAAGTCAACAGATCTCAATGAATACAATCGGATTTATGGCTACACAAACCGTTGAGGGTAGCTCGAGAGCTCGTCCAAAACCTACTACCGTAGGGGCTTTATTGAAACCATTGAATTCGGAATATGGTAAAGTAGCTCCTGGATGGGGAACTACTCCTTTGATGGGAGTTGCAATGGCTTTATTTGCAATATTCCTATCTATTATTTTGGAAATTTATAATTCTTCTGTTTTACTGGATGGAATTTCAATGAATTAAATCCACAAGAAAATGAAATCCAAAAGAACCAGAAAGTTCTAGCCTTTCAATACAAAGTGAATTTTTTGGGCTCCCTTTTTTATTTGTAACCCCTTTTTTTGGTAGTTCGATCGCGGAATTTCTTTCTTTCTGTATTTCCGGAATATGAGTGTGTGACTTGTTATAATTGATCCTATTAATAATACAGAGAATGAGTCTGTCATCTTATTCGGATAGAGATGGTTCTAACTCGTCGGATATTCATTCTGGTATCTGGAACACGGAATATATAAAATGGATCAAGAAATATTTGAACTATGATTCATATTTAATATTTAGACCTCTCGATCGGATTCAAAAAAAAATTTCTTTGAAAAGAAAGAATTAGAAGTTAGAAATCGAACGATTTTTCTTCTTTCAAACTCCTGTTTATGCCTATTTTGTTTAACCAACATAGACATTTTTTTGTATTTTTAGTTGCATTTTTAGTCATTATACCTATCCCATTGATTGAATAAGTGATGATCCAATAGTTCTTACTCACGGAATCTTTTGGTTTATCTTTGGGGTTTTTTTGAATCATCGTGGTTCTAGTATGAATCTGGGGTTTCAATCGATTCATAGGATCTTAACAAGAGAAATTCCTATCAATGATAAAAAAAACAATAGTAAAAGCCACATTACACATAAAAAATAAAATAAAAAATCAAAGAAAAAATAGGGAAAGAGAATATTCAAGAGGCCTGTAGTAACAATCAACATAAAGACGAATGAGCCGACTTGATATTTTGGCATTATCACCACAAAAATAACTTTCGGATTTTTATTCCTTCGTCTCTTTTGAAAAGAGAAAATCGGGGATTAAGAAGTCTATTCTATATCCCTTTCAATCAGTATTTTGTTTGGTGTCTTTGCTTGAGCTGTACGAGATGAAATTCTCATATACGGTTCTTAGAGGGGGAATTTCTGTGAATTACC